ACATGAGTGGATATATAGGAATCCAAATCTGCCGAATCATTCATGTTATGATCTTCTACATCCTAGGTCTCTCCGTTCCGTCATCTGGCTTATGTTCTTCATGTAGCATTCAGACCGAATGACTCTATCAAATTACGTCGATACTTCCACATATTACGGGTAACGTAGGAGACATCTCTTCGGGGGATCTTCATTACCACTGCTTAGCTTTCAATTCGCCTCTGACCATCAAATTAAATGTGAATAACCCGTCCTCCTCTCTTTGAAACAAGGGACGCTTCCGGTTCTGTGCGTGCTTCAAAAAATTTTCTCCATATTACCATATCTCTAGAGTCAATAATTTTCTATGAGAAACTACTGAACTCAATCACTTGCTGCCGTTACTCAACAGTTTTCTGTTGAGATCTATCCCATAAAGGTAGTCCAATTGGATCAGTGATCGATTTCTAGGTTTCGTCGTAAACCTAATTGGTTACTTCCAATTACGTAAATCAATAGTTCAAACCGCACTCAAAGGTAGGGCATTTCCCATTGATATAGGAACTCCTGTACCAGAAACAATGGTATCTCCAATTATAGCCCCTCTGGGATGTAAAATATATCTCTTCTCACCATCCCCGTAGTGTATAAGACAAATGTATGTATTTCGATTAGGGTCGTATTCTATGGTTACGATTCTACCAGATATGTTTTTTTGATTCCGTCGAAAATCAATTTTACGGTATAAACGCTTATGACCTCCCCCTCTATGGTTTACGGTAATGATTCCTCTGGCATTACGACCTTTACTACAACGATGCCGTCCATAGATCAATTTATTTCGTGGATTGGATTTACCTAGATTGTCTACGGCTACATTGCGTGTGCTCGGACTAGAAGTTTTGTATAAATGTATCGCCGTGTTATTAAGTATTTTTCTTTAAGTTCTTTTCTCTAGAAGAGGTGGAATAGAATAACCGGTGGAAGCGTAATGATCATACGCCTGTAATGCATTGTATGTCCCATCATAGGTCCCATTCTTCTACCCTTTCGGGGTAGTCGATGACTATTCATAGCTATTACCTTAACACCAAAGAAGAGTTCGACCCAATACTTGATTTCTGTCTTAGTTGATCCTGATTCGACATTAGAAGTATATTGATTCTTCCCCAATAACCGAAGAATTTTTCCTGTAACTACTGCATATTTGATTCCATCCATAAATACATTTTCTTCCCTATGAGTTCCAGTATCGATCAGAATTCTAGTTCTTACTCTTCCTATGTTATGGTATGAATATACTACGCCAATTCGGTATGTATGGATGATGAGATCCCATTGATACAGAGCCAATTCCGATAGACTTATTGAACGTTCCCATTAGGGTGCATCCAGTAGGAATTGAACCTACGAATTTGCCAATTATGAGTTGGGCGCTTTAACCATTCAGCCATGGATGCTTAACATAAGAGGTATCATCATAATCTAAAAGAGGTATGATCATAATCTTCACATTGGATCAAGAACAGGGTCAGAGGGATCAAAAACCGCTAATTCGTATAAAGCCATCGAACCGGCCCAACCAGCAACTAGAGCTGTGTGCATTATATGAACAGAAAGCAATCGATCGGGATCATTCAATACGACAGTATGAACACGATACCAAGGCAAACCCATGGAAATACCCCTTTATCAAAGAGAAATAGAAACTATATCACTTTATTTTATCGCATTAAACTAAGAAGACTATATACTGTGTACCTAAATACTGTGTACCTCAATTCTTTCAGTAGATTCTGTATCAGAAAGGTTTAATATTTATTTCATTCCATTGAAAATAAGGGAACAACTCTGTTTGTAAGAACAAAGAGAAGCAGATCTATTCTATACCCGATAAGTATCAATACGCAACGGGAAGATTGCATTATTGGGGAATAAATGGATACTTGTTTATAATTCGAATGATCAATCCTTTCGTTACAATTTTTTTTTGAATCCATTCTGTCTTACTCTATCAAAAAAGCCTTCTAATCTGTGTATCAAATAGAAGAAAAAAGAATGAAGACAAGAAATCATGGATTTTCACGTTTCCTTATTCAAGTGAAGTTTTTTCATTTTTTGATTAAAATTTTTTTATGGGTATAGGAATTCCAAAAGTACCTTTTCACCGTCCTGGAACCGAAAAACCGACTTGGCTTGACATATAGTGCGACTTGTCAAACATATTGGGTCATATGGGATTTACCCGTTCTCTTCCCCGATGGAGATATCCTCTGTTTCGCCGAAGAGATATTGTATTGAGTAAACCATCATTCATTCGGAGCGCGAAGTCAAATTTCTATAAAAAATAATAGAAAGAATATCTATGAGTCAAGTGTGTTGAAATTATGTATATGAATGAAATCAAAAAAGAAAAAAATGCGCGGAATTCTCATGTAGGAATTAATTGATGTGTGTTGATATATATGAATGAAATCAAAAAAGAAAAAAAAAAAAACAAAAAAATCTATCATCTATCTATATGAATCAAGGAGGAAAATATGACAATCATCATCTTGCAATCTTTATGCAGTGAAACAAGAAAAATATTGTATGGTCAAACTTTGTTTGAAACGATTGGTATTCAAAATGGGTATTCAAAAATGATTAAAAAGAATCAAAATAACAAAATCAAAATTAGAAACAAGGAGGCTCAATATGGAAAAAAAAAATAAACATGAAAGGCATGATTGGATAACCGACTGGATCTTGGAATGGAGAGAGATATTAAGAGAGATCAAAAATTCTCACTCTTTCACAAACATTTTTTTCGACCAAGAACGTTTTATGAAACTCTTTGACTCCCGAATTTGGAGTATTTTACTTTCACACAATTCCCAGGGTTCAAGAAGCAATCGATATTTAACCAGCAAAGGTTTAATAATTCGAGATTCCAGGATCAATAATGTAGTAAACCGTGTCCACGGTGTCGTAAAAAATATGCTAATGAGTGGGATACTGCTTGTAGTAGCGGTCTGTATATCTCGTCTCTACAATCGAAATATAGTAGAAAGAAAAAATATCTATTTGAGGGGGCTTCTTCCTATACCTATGAATTCGGTTGGATCCAGGGAAGAATCTTTTTGTTCTTCTAATATTCATAAGTTGGTTGTTTCGCTCCTGTATCCTCCAAAAGGGAAAACCTTTTCTGGGAGTTGTTTCATGGATGGAGAATCCATTATTCGGGTTCTCCCAAGAAATAAAAAGTGTATCATGCGGAGTTCAGGGTGGTGGAGGAACCAGATCAGAAAAAAGAGGGATTTGACTTGTAATGAAACCGTAGCTGGAATTGAGATCTCATTCAAAGAGAATAATAGCAAATACCCGGAGTTTCTTTTGTTATGGCATATAGATGATCCGATGGTTAGTTGGGGGAAGAATCAGCACGAATCGGATTTTTGGTTAGACAATGTGTGGTTGGGAAACAAAGATCGGTTTGTTAGGAAAGTACAGAATATCTTATCCAATATTCAGTATGATTCGACAAGATCAAATTTCATTCAAGTAAAGGATTCGAGCCAATTGAAAGGATCTTCTGATCAATCTATAGAGTCCCGGCTATCCGCGGAAGGTGAAAAGCAGATGAATAATCATCTGCTTCCGGAAGAAATCGAAGAATTTCTTGGGAATCCTACAAGATCAATTCATTCTTTTTTCTCTGACAGATGGTCAGAACTTTATCTGGGTTCGAGTCCTACTGAGGGGGACCCTAGAGAGACGGCTTTTTGGAAGAGAAAACCCGGTGTTTCTTTTGTCCCCTTCAGGCGGCGATTGGAACATAAAGAACTGGTTGATCTATTCAAGATAATTCCGTATTTACAAAAAACTGTATTAATTCGTCCTATCCTCCCGGGGGGTTATATGGTTCCGAAGGAGAAATCGAATGCAGAAGATAGATTTGCAGAAATGATAAATCTATTCATTCTATCAATAACCCAGCCGAATCCGAATCTGGTGTATCATAGTAGATTTGCCTTTTCTATTGATTCCTACAGATTGGATCCAAAAAAATTCTTGAATGAGATATTCGACAGATTTGAATATGGAATTCAAAAGCATTCAATTGGAAAAGATATTCTGAATCATAGAACTATAATGAAATCTACGATCAATCAACATTTATCAAATTGGGCAAAGAGTCAGAAGAAGTGGTTCAACCCTCTTATTTGTCGAACCCAGAGATCCAGGAATTGGTATCCTGATGCATATAGCAAATGGTCCAATGAGTTCCAGAATCTCCAGGAAGATCTCGGGGGATATTTCTCTTCTAAACAAGAGAAGCTTCAAGTAGTCTTCGATCAGTTACGACGATTCTATATCAATATCAATGAATTTTTGAGTTATTGGTATTCGATTGATTGGTCCGAGGCTTACGACATATACGATTTACAAAAGTCAGTTCGTTTCTTTTTACCCATGGCACGTCTCTTTTTTGACAAGTCACTTGGCTTTTTTCAGTTTTTTGCCAAGTTTTTGTACTTTTTATATCCCCGACTCTCTGTGCATATCGGGAATATCGCCATTCATAGTTCCGAGATTCATATTTCTGAATTGAAAGATCCGATTCACGAGAAGTCGTTAGAACCACTAAGTCTTCAAATCGTTCTTTTGAAGAAATTGAAACCCTTCTTATTGGACGATCATAATGCTTCTAAAAGTAAAAGATTGGACGATCTTGATACTTCCCAAGGGTCGAATTTATTGATCAATGAAGGAAGAATATTCCCATTTTTGTTCAACGAAATATCAAAGTGGATGATTGACTCATTCTATACTAGAAAGAATCGGAGGAAATCTTTTGATAACACGGATTCCTATTTCTACATCATACCCCATGATCGAGACAATTGGCTGAATCCCGTGAAAGCATTTCATAGAAGTTCAATGATATCTTCTTTTTATAAAGCAAATCGACTTGGATTTTTGAACGGTCTACATCACTTTTGGTTCTGGGTCTCTTGTAAGAAAAGATTCCCCTTTTTTGTGGAAAAAACTCGTATCAATAATGAGGATCTTACGTATAGAAAATTCCTCAATATCTCGTTTATTCGCAACAAGATATTTTCTTTGTACGTCGGTAAAAAAAAACATGGTTTTTTGACTCTTTCTGGAATCGAGTCACAGGTATCTGACATAAAAATACCTCAGGATCCGGATTTTCCACAAAGTGATGACAAAAAAGATCAATTTTACAAACGTCTCATGTATAAATTCTATAAATTCTATAATCAATTCTATAATCAATTTTATAGATCTTCCATTTTTCCAAGAACTCTTTATCCAATTCAATCCGATCCAGTTGTTTATAGAGCTAGTTCCTGGATCGCGGACCTTTTAAGATTGGAAAAAACTTCTTGGCAATCTTTTTCAGATATGAATCGATCTGATTCAAAAGTGAAGAACTTGCATCAGTATCTCAGTGTCAATTCAAATATGGAGTTTGAATCAAATCCATGTTCTGAGAAATCTTTACCATCCGGAAAGAAGGAAAAATGGAGTCTTTTTCGTTTTCGAAGCAAAAAGAAATACGTTAATAAAAGGAGGATACAGATAACCATTGAAAAAAATCTTATTTCTGTAACACTTTTCGAAGGTAATATAGAAGATAATATTCATTACTTAGAATGGACAATTAACAAAGAATGTCTGCTAACGATCTTTACTACGAGTGGGTTCAAACATATAAGATTCATCCTTTCCGAGATTTTTTCTTACTTGATATTCCCAACCGTGGTATCCAAGATTCATGATATTATCGATATACCATGGGTAATTCTTGAGAAGATTCTTATGAAATGGACTCTGATAAGTGATAAGATTTCAAGTCATTGCTTAGTACAGCTACTCCGAAGAATTATTTGTCTTTTCCGAATTTCTCAAAAAAAGAGTAAGTCTTTGAATGGGTCTTCTCGTTTCTTTTCTGTTTCAATTTCATTATTTTCAGATTCATATACGAATGAGTCATTGATATCGGATGAGTTATTATTTTCAATCCCTTTCCTTCTTCTTGTTGCTGGATATCTCGCTTGTAGAGGTTTTATCTTCATTTTCCAAGTCTCTCGTGAGTTACAGAGAGACTTGGAAAAGATCAAATCTTTGACAAATCCATCATACATAGTGGAGTTGCGAAAACTTCTGGATAGGTATCCTATACCTTCTTTCAGGTCAGAGAGTTTAGAGAAGCCCCTTCGAGTTATTCTGGAAGAATATATAGAAGGATTCCTCTATTTTCTGATAGAACTAGGATCTCTACCTTCTGATGCTAACTCGGGTTTGTATGATTTTTCCACTTATGAGATCACATCAAGACATTCTAAGGAAGAATATGAGAATCGAAATCTGATCGATTTGCTCATCTCTTATCTCACCTATCTCATAAGTTATCTAAGAAGTCTCATACCAAATAATCTCATCGATCGAATCATATTTGTGATAAATACGAGACATCTAAGTCGTACAAGTAAAGAGATCTATTCATTGATAAGGAAAAGAAAAAGGGTGGTGAAGGGGGGTTTTATGGATGATAAAATAGAATCCTGGGTCGCGAACACGGATTGGGTTGATGATGAAGAAAGAGAATTCTTGATTCAGCTCTCCACCTTAAGGACAGAAAAAAGGATTGATCAAATTCTATGGAGTTTGACTCATAGTAATCTTTTATATGAAATAGTGGAACAGCCGGGGTCCAATTATTTACGATACTTATTTGAAATTCAGCAAAAGGATCTATTGAATTATGAGTTCAATAAATCCTGTTTAGCAGAAAGGCGGATATTTCTTGCTTATTATGAGACAATAACCTCGTGGGGGGCTTTTCATTTGTCATCTCGTCCAAACCCCTTTTCGCTTCGCTTAGCCCCATACCCTTCTAGGAGTATTTTAGTTATAGGTTCTATAGGAATTGGACGATCCTATTTGGTCAAATCCCTAGCGAAAAATTCCTATCTTCCTTTCATTAAGATATATCCGCTCAAGTACCCTTATTTATTCAACGAGTCTTCTCCAAATCAAGATTTTGATTTTGATATAGATGATCTTGAAGATTTCAAGAATGAGTATATTACTTATATTCCTTTTGATATTGATGATTTTGGTCTTGATGATATTGATGATAACCTTGATTTGGATAAGAAACTGTTCAATATGACACGGGATGAGTTAACTAGTAATGACCCACTTTTTTTTGATATGACTGTGCAATTCGATTTAGCAAAAACAATGTCTCCTTGCATAATATGGATTCCAAACGTTCATGGTCTGGATCGGAATGAGTTGAGGTATTTATCCTTCCATCTAGAAGAGAGCTCTCTTTCCAATTCCAAGGATCGTGAAAGATGTTTCACTAGAAATATTATTGTTATTGCTTCGACTCATATTCCTCGAGAAGTGGATCCCGCTCTAATAGGTCCGAATAAATTCAATACATTCATTAAGATACGAAGGCTTACTATTGCAGAACAACGAAGGTACTTTCTGATTCTTTCATATACTAGGGGGTTTGGCTTGGAAAATAAAATATTCGATAGTAAGAAATTCGGGTCTATAACCATGAGTTCGAATGCACGACATCTTGTAGCACTTAACAATGAGGTCCTATCAATTAGTATTACACAGAGGAGATACATAATAGAAGAAACTGATCCAATTAGATTAGCTCTTTATAGACAGACTTGGGATTTTCAAACCCACATAAGATGGGTTCAGGATCATAGGATCTTTTTGTATCAGATAGGAAGAGCTTTTGCACAAAATGTATTTCTAAGTAATTTCTCCATAGATCCTATATCTATCTATATAAAGGACCCTATCGCGAAGAATAGAATATGGAATTCTTATTCGTACAAATGGTACGTCGAACTTGAAACGAATTTGAAGAAAATAACGATACTTCTTTATCTTTTGAGTTGTTCTGCCGGATTGGTCACTCAAGATCTTTGGTCTTCACCCGGACCCGATGCAAAAAATTGGATCACTTCTTCTGAATTCGTTGAGAATGATTCTCATCTAGTTCAGAGCCTATTAGAATTAGAAGACTTTCTGGTGGGATCTTCGTGGATAGAAAAAAATTGCAGTGAGACATTACTTCTTCGGTCCGAACCAAGGAATCCGTTAGATATGATGCAACATAGATCTTTTTCTATCCGTTATCGTAGATTGAAATATGAAATAGACGAATCGGAGTTTGAAGAAGGGCATGAAGCCGTGAACCCGCAACAGATAGAGATAGAGAACGATTTCTTCAATCAAAATCAAATAGTTCGGTCTCCTAAAATATGGCGCTATCTATTTGATAATCTCGAAATTGAGAATATAAAAAGGCTTATTAAATCGGGACTTCCTTATTGGGCCGAGTCATTTCAGGGCAAGTGGCCTTTTTATCATGAGGAAGATAAGCTTCAAGAGGAGGAGCTTCAAGAGAATGATTCGGAGTTCTTGCAGAGTGGAACAATTCAGTACCAGAAACGAGAGATATTTTCAAAAGAACAAAGCTTTTTTCTAATAAGCCGATTCATTTGGGAACCTTCGCAGCCATTCTTTCTCCTAGGGCTGTACTTTTGGCTTTCACGTCGAGAATTGGTTCCAGATGAAAATTCAGATGAGAAGAGGTCTGACCTAAATGAGTATCCTTCTTCAAATCTATCTGAAAATTGGTTCAATAAGCAAGAAAAGAACTTCGAATTGTTGATTCGTCGCCAGAGATGGCAAAGAAGACTTAGAATCAATAGTTCCTTATCTAAAGGATCTTTCCCTTCTCATATTCTATTCGAGAGTTATCAGTATTTAGCAAATCTGTTCCTATCTAACGAAAGGCTATTGGATCAAATGACAAAAACATTATTGAGAAATAGATGGCTTCTCCCGGAGGAAATGAACCATTTGATTCGTGGAACAGGAGAAAGATTTCCCATTCCTGATCCGTAAAGATATGTGGCCATGAAAAAGGGAAGAGGGATTAAGTGGAACAGGATTGGCCGGGTGGTAGAGTCGTGGAAACACTTGTTTATTCGATATTTTGGACCTTAGTTCATTTGAAACATGGGAAGAGTTGAAATCTTAGATCAAAGCACTATGTATGGATGATATAAACTGCCTAAACAAGAATAGAATTCTTGTTTAGGCGAACAAGCAGAGTAGAAAAACAGAGTAGAAAAACTGATTCATTGGGATCGACATGAGGGTCCAACTCCATTGCATTGCCCGAATCCATGTTGTATATTTGAAGCAGGTTAACCCCCGTGCTTCTCTCATGGTACAATCCTCTTCCTGCTGAGTGAGCCCCCTATCTCCACAGAGAAAAAATGTAGGGCTGGTGCTAACAATTCATCACGGAAGAAAGGACTTACAGAGCCGGGATCACTAAGGAAGGGGATCACTAACTTATACTAACACGAATACTAATAGAATAGAAAAGAACTATCTTTTCTGTATACTTTCCCCGGTTCCATTGCTACCGCGGGCCTTACGCAATCGATCGGATCATATAGATATCCCTTCAACACAACATAGGTCATCGAAAGGATCTCGGACAACTCACCAAAGCACGAAAGCCAGGATCTTTCAGAAAGTTGATTCCTGTTTGAAGAGTGCATAACTGCATGGATAAGCTCACACTAACCCGTCAATTTTGGATCCAATTCGGGATTTTCCTTGAGAGGTATCGGGAAGAAATTGGAATGGAATATGTAATAATATAGATTCATACAGAAGAAAAGGTTCTCTATTGATTCAAAGGCTATACCTATGGGATAGGGATAGAAGAAGAAGAAAAATTGAAATGAAATAAAGAATCCAGGAAAAAAAGGAAATCGAAAAAAGGAAATAGAACAAATAAGTAGAAGATAGAAGAGCCCGGATTCAAAATGAACAAATTGAAACTCAAAAAGGATCCTTCTTTCTGATTCTCGAAGGATGAGGGGCAAGGGAATTTCTATCGAGAAAGAGTTCTTGTTCTTAGTTAGTTAGAAGATCGTGATTTGATCCC